GCCGATGTAGCTTAAGCAAAGCATAGCACTGAAAATGCTAAGACAGGCTTAATACGCCTCACCCGCACACAGGTTTGGTCCTGGCCTTAATGTCAGCTTTAACTAAACTTATACACTGCCAAGTCCCCGCGCCCCAGTGAAAATGCCCTCACACGCCAGTAGGTGTAGAGGAGCTGGCATCAGGCCCACACTAAGTAGCCCAAGACGCCTTGCAACGCCACACCCCAAGGGACACAGCAGTAATTAAAATTGGACTATAAGTGTAAACTTGATCCAGCCATGGTTAAATAAAGTTGGCCAACCTCGTGCCAGCCGCCGCGGTTACACGAGGAACTTAAGTTGATGCCTCCGGCGTATAGGATGATTAAGAGGAACTTTTACTAAAATCAAATATTGGCCCTGCTGTTATACGCGCTCGCCAACTAGAAACTCAAAATTTTTAACTAACAGTACATCTGAACTCATGAAAGTCAGGAAACAAACTAGGATTAGATACCCTACTATGCCTGACCCTAAACTATGACAAGTCTAACTACATAACTTGCCCGCCAGGAACTACAAGCCCAAGCTTAAAACCCAAAGGACTTGGCGGTGCCTCACACCCACCTAGAGGAGCCTGTTCTAGAACCGATAATCCACGTTTTACCCAACCTTCCCTAGCATTTCAGCCTATATACCGCCGTCGCCAGCCAACCCCCTGAGGGTAGACTAGTTGGCAGAATAGATAACATCTAGCACGTCAGGTCGAGGTGTAGCACATGAGAAGGAAGAAATGGGCTACATTTTCTAGTAGAAAACACGGACAATCCCATGAAACTGGGATTCTAAGCTGGATTTAGTAGTAAGAGAAAATAAGAATATTTTTCTGAAGCCGGCCATGAGGCGCGCACACACCGCCCGTCACTCTCCTCAACAATCGTAAACGATAAATAATTAATTTAGATAAAAAAGAGGAGGCAAGTCGTAACATGGTAAGTGTACCGGAAGGTGTACTTGGTTTCAAAATGTGGCTTAATTAGCAAAGCACCCCCCTTACACTGAGGACACACCCGTGCAAATCGGGTCATTTTGAACTAAATGGTAAGCCTGTCATTTTTTAACATGTAAATTTTATATAACACACACTCTGTAAGTAAACCATTTATACTTCTAGTATTGGAGAAAGAAAGAAATTCAAGCGCATAAAAGTACCGCAAGGGAAAACTGAAAAACTAGTGAAAAATTAAGTTTTAAAAAGCAAAGACTAACACTTGTACCTTTTGCATCATGGTCTAGCTAGTCATGAAGGGCAGAAAGAATTTTAGTCCCACCCCCGAAACTAGGCGAGCTACTCCGAGACAGCCAAACGGGCCAACTCGTCCATGTGGCAAAATGGTGAGAAGAGCTCCGAGTAGCGGTGAAAAGCCAAACGAGCCTAGAGATAGCTGGTTGCGCGAGAAACGAATCTTAGTTCTACCCTAAATTTTTCACGGGCTACAGCCTTAAACCCCGTAATTAAATTTAGAGGCTACTCAAAGGGGGGACAGCCCCTTTGTGAAAGGACACAACCTCAACAAACGGATAATGATTAATCTACAAGGTAAAATTTAAGTGGGCCTAAAAGCAGCCACCAACAAAGAAAGCGTATAGCTCCCCCATAACTTTATCCATCAATTCAATTAAACAATCATAATCCATCTTACGTATCGAGCTGACTTATATCATTATAAGTGCAAAAATGCTAGAATGAGTAACAAGAAAATACAATTTTCTCCTCACATAGGTGTTAGTCAGAACAGATTACCTACTGACAATTACTGATAATGAACACAATGTATTAACCTGTCATAAGCAAGAAAACCCTACACTGATATATCATAAATTCTACACTGAAGTGTGCTTGGAAAAATTAAGGGGGGGAGAAGGAATTCGGCAACTATGGCCTCGCCTGTTTACCAAAAACATCGCCTCCTGCCAAATATAGGAGGTACTGCCTGCCCTGTGACTCTGTTTAACTGGCCGCGGTATTTTGACCGTGCGAAGGTAGCGTAATCACTTGTCTCTTAATTAGGGACCTGTATGAATGGCAACACGAGGGTCCAACTGTCTCCTCCCCCAGATTAGTGAAATTGATCTATCCGTTCAAAAGCGGATATTTTTTCATAAGACGAGAAGACCCTGTGGAGCTTAAAGTTCTAATATTAAACATGAGCGTAAATATATACTTTAAGTTTTGTAATATTAAATACTTTCGGTTGGGGCGACCACGGAGTATAAAAAACCCTCCGCAATACAATTCTATTTTAAGAAGGACACTTCTCAAACTAGAATATCTAGCACAATTGACCCAGTCTAACTGAGCAATGAACCAAGTTACCCCAGGGATAACAGCGCAATCCCCTTTAAGAGTCCCCATCGACGAGGGGGTTTACGACCTCGATGTTGGATCAGGGTATCCTGGTGGTGCAGCCGCTACCAAGGGTTTGTTTGTTCAACAATTAATATCCTACGTGATCTGAGTTCAGACCGGAGCAATCCAGGTCAGTTTCTATCTATGACTTCTTTTTTCTAGTACGAAAGGACTGAAAAAGGGGGGCCTATATAAAAATATGCCCCACCCACTACTACTGAATTTATATAAAGTAGCCAAGTGGGAAACCCCCCACACGGGAGAAAACCACACTGTTGGAGTGGCAGAGATCGGTAAGTGCAGAAGGCCTAAGACCTTCATTTCGGGGGCTCAAATCCCCCCTTCAACTATGAACCCCCTCCCCACAATTACTAACTCCCTAATATATATTGTTCCAATTCTTCTAGCCGTAGCATTTCTCACTCTTGTTGAACGGAAAATTATTGGGTATATACAACACCGCAAAGGCCCAAACGTAGTCGGACCCTACGGGCTTCTTCATCCAATTGCCGACGGAGTAAAACTTTTTATTAAAGAGCCAGTACGCCCCACTGCCTCCTCAACAACACTATTTATTCTAGCCCCAACTCTCGCACTAACTCTCGCACTTTTAATTTGAACCCCCCTCCCTATACCATTTCCTATGGCCAACGTCAATTTAACCCTACTCTTTATCATAGCTGTCTCCAGCCTCTCCGTTTATTCAATTTTAACATCGGGCTGAGCCTCCAACTCAAAATACGCCTTGATCGGGGCCCTTCGAGCAATCGCACAAACTATTTCCTACGAAGTAAGTCTTGGCCTTATCTTATTAGCAGCAATCATTTTTATAGGCAATTTTTCTATATTAACCTTTTCAACTGGACAAGAAGCAATCTGACTTATTATCCCCGCCTGACCCCTCGCAACAATATGGTACGTGTCTACCTTAGCCGAAACAAATCGCTCACCCTTTGACCTAACTGAGGGGGAGTCAGAATTAGCCTCAGGCTTTAATGTAGAATACGCCGGAGGCCCCCTTGCCTCATTTTATCTTGCAGAATATGCTAATATTATACTGATAAACACTATTTCCGTAATTATTTTTTTAGGGGATTCATTAAATTTATTACTGCCAGAAATAATAACTTCTCTCCTAATGTTTAAAACAACGGCCCTTTCCCTAGTATTTTTATGAGTTCGAGCATCATACCCCCGATTTCGCTATGATCAATTAATACACCTAATTTGAAAAAATTTCTTACCCCTGACTCTATCCCTCATTATTTTGCACATCTCTGCTCCTTTGGCTTTTACAGGACTCCCCCCTCAATTTTAGGAAATATGCCTGAAGTTAAAGGACCACTTTGATAGGGTGGATCTTGGGGGTTAACCCCCCCTATTTCCTAGAAGGGCAGGCATCGAACCTCCGCCAAAGAGATCAAAACTCTATGTGCTACCACTACACCACCTTCTAGTAAAGTCAGCTCAACAAGCTTTCGGGCCCATACCCCGAAAATGTTGGTTAAATTCCTTCCTTTACTAATGAGCCCGACTATCTTATCTGTCCTGATTATAAGCCTTGGTCTTGGCACCACAGTAACATTTATAAGCTCCAACTGATTATTAGCCTGAATCGGACTAGAAATTAATACAATATCAATTATTCCGCTTATATCCCAACAGCACCACCCACGAGCCACAGAAGCAGCAACAAAATACTTTCTTGCCCAAGCCGCTGCCTCAATTATAATTTTATTCTCCAGCATGATTAATGCATGGGTCGCGGGAGAATGAAATATTACTAATTTGTTATCCCCAACCTCCGCCACTCTAATTACACTGGCACTGGCTATTAAAATTGGTTTAGCCCCAATACATTTTTGACTCCCAGAAGTCTTGCAAGGAGTGACCCTTATAACAGGGGCAATTCTTGTAACTTGACAAAAACTTGCACCATTTATCTTACTCTACCAAATTTCTGATACGGTTAACCCAACACTTCTTCTTGTACTGGCTCTATCCACACTAACAGGTGGCTGATCTGGACTGAATCAAACGCAGCTACGAAAGATCTTAGCTTATTCCTCCATCGCCCATATGGGGTGAATAACCATGATTTTACCCTTTGCCCCAAATCTTGCACTACTCAACTTAATAATCTATATTACCCTGACCCTTCCACTATTCTTTACACTTAATATCTGTTCATCCACCTCCATCCCATCACTCGCCCTCAACTGAACAAAATCCCCCCTACTCATGACAATACTACTAATTACACTACTCTCATTAGGGGGACTTCCCCCATTAACAGGCTTTATGCCAAAATGATTAATTCTGCAAGAATTAACAAATAATGACCTATACATTTTTGCTACTGCCGCCGCACTTTCCGCCCTACTCAGCCTCTATTTTTATCTTCGTTTATGCTACACAACCTCACTCACAACTTCCCCAAATACCCTAAATAATAATCACTGGCGCCCCAATGCTGGAACCTACCAAATTTTATCCATAATCTTGATTTTTGCAACAGCCCTCCTCCCACTTACACCTGGCCTTATTATGTAGATAGGAACTTAGGCTAATTTAAACCAAAAGCCTTCAAAGCTTTAAATAAAAGTGAGAATCTTTTAGTTCCTGTAAAACCTGTGGGACTCTACCCCACATCTTATGAATGCAACTCAAATACTTTAATTAAGCTAAGGCTTTCTAGATGAAAGGGCCTCGATCCCTTGAACTCTTAGTTAACAGCTAAGCGCCTAAACTTGCGGGCATTCACCTACTTCCGCCGTGCCTGTGGCGCGGCAGAAGCCACGGCGGAAGTAAATTCGCATCTCCGGATTTGCAATCCGGCGTGATAACACCCCATGGCTTGGTAGACGGAGGTATTTCTCCCCCCTTTGGGGGACTACAGTCCGCCGCCTCATTCTCGGCCACCCTACCTGTGACTTTAACACGTTGACTTTTTTCAACAAACCATAAAGATATCGGCACCCTCTACATAGTCTTCGGTGCCTGGGCCGGGATGGTTGGGACTGCCCTAAGCCTCCTCATCCGGGCCGAATTGAGTCAGCCTGGAGCCCTGCTCGGGGATGACCAAGTCTATAATGTTCTTGTTACCGCCCACGCTTTCGTTATAATCTTTTTTATAGTGATGCCTATCATAATCGGCGGCTTTGGAAACTGACTTATCCCCCTCATAATTGGGGCCCCAGACATAGCCTTCCCGCGAATAAATAACATAAGTTTTTGACTTCTCCCCCCCTCATTCTTACTTCTACTGGCAGGCTCCGGGGTAGAAGCTGGGGCCGGTACCGGTTGGACCGTATATCCCCCCCTTGCTAGTAATCTAGCCCATGCCGGGGCTTCAGTAGACTTAACAATTTTTTCTCTCCACCTAGCTGGGGTTTCTTCAATTCTCGGTTCAATCAATTTTATCACAACAATTATTAATATAAAACCCCCTGCAGCCTCTCAATACCAAACCCCCCTATTTATCTGATCTGTAATAATTACAACAGTTCTTTTGGTTCTCTCCCTCCCAGTTCTTGCTGCCGGCATCACCATACTACTAACAGATCGAAATCTAAACACAACGTTCTTTGACCCAGCAGGTGGAGGAGACCCCATTTTATACCAACATCTTTTCTGATTTTTTGGTCACCCAGAAGTCTATATTCTCATCCTGCCCGGATTTGGGATAATTTCTCACATCGTCGGCTTTTACTCTGGAAAAAAGGAGCCCTTCGGCTATATAGGAATAGTCTGAGCGATAATGGCAATTGGTCTTTTAGGCTTTATTGTATGGGCCCATCATATGTTTACTGTAGGTATAGACGTTGATACACGAGCCTACTTCACATCCGCCACTATAATTATTGCCATCCCAACCGGCGTAAAAGTTTTTAGCTGACTAGCTACACTTCACGGAGGGGCAATCAAATGGGAGACCCCACTTTTATGGGCCCTCGGCTTTATCTTTTTGTTCACAGTGGGGGGACTTACTGGGATTGTTCTTGCTAACTCCTCACTAGATATTATATTACATGACACATATTATGTAGTTGCCCATTTCCATTATGTCCTCTCAATAGGCGCAGTCTTTGCTATTATGGGCGGATTAATACACTGGTTTCCACTAATAACTGGATACACATTACACGACACCTGAACAAAAATCCACTTTGGGGTAATGTTCCTAGGAGTAAACTTAACCTTCTTCCCACAACATTTCCTTGGTCTCGCCGGCATGCCTCGCCGATACTCCGACTACCCAGATGCATACACCCTATGAAATACCCTCTCCTCAGTGGGTTCACTAATTTCTCTCGTAGCCGTGATTCTTCTATTATTTATTATTTGAGAAGCATTTGCCTCCAAACGAGAAGTAAACTCCATTGAGTTGATCTACACAAACGTTGAATGAATACACGGCTGTCCTCCGCCATACCACACATTTGAAGAGCCCGCCTTTGTTCAAATTCAACGTTAGCCCACGAGAAAGAAGGGAATTGAACCCCTATAAGTTAGTTTCAAGCCAACCACATAACCACTCTGCCACTTTCTTATGAGATATTAGTAAAAACAATACATTGCCTTGTCAAGGCAAAATTGTGAGTGAAACTCTCACATATCTTGCTATGGCCCACCCATCACAACTAGGTTTACAAGACGCCGCTTCCCCCGTGATAGAAGAACTGATTCATTTCCACGACCACGCCCTAATAATTGTATTTTTAATCAGCACCTTGGTCCTTTACATTATCGTGGCGATAGTGTCAACAAAATTTACAAATAAATTTATCCTGGACTCCCAAGAAATTGAAATTGTGTGAACAATTTTACCAGCTGTAATTTTGATTATGATCGCCCTACCGTCCCTTCGAATTCTATATCTTATAGACGAAATCAACGACCCCCATCTAACAGTAAAAGCAGTCGGCCATCAATGATATTGAAGTTACGAATACTCAGATTATGAAACACTCAACTTCGATTCGTATATGACCCCAACACAAGATCTTACCCCCGGACAATTTCGACTCTTAGAAACAGACTACCGCATAGTAGTACCCATAGAGTCCCCAATTCGAGTCCTAATTACAGCAGATGACGTAATTCACTCCTGAGCTGTCCCCGCCCTTGGGATTAAAATAGATGCTGTCCCAGGTCGATTAAACCAAGCATCATTTATTACTGCCCGCCCAGGAATATTTTATGGGCAATGCTCAGAAATTTGGGGCGCAAATCACAGCTTCATACCAATTGTTGTAGAAGCCGCTCCACTCCAACACTTCGAAAATTGATCTTCATTAATACTAGAAAAAGCCTCACTATGAAGCTAAGTTTCAGCATCAGCCTTTTAAGCTGGAGATTGGTGTTTACACTCACCCTTAGTGACATGCCACAATTAAACCCAGGCCCCTGATTTAATATTTTATTAATTTCTTGGCTAACATTTTTACTAATTTTACTCCCAAAAATTCTTTCCCACAAAACTAACAACTGCCCGACCCCCCAAAGCCAAGATAAACTATTTCTGCCTCCCTGAAACTGACCATGACTCTAAGCTTTTTTGATCAATTTTTAAGCCCCACTATTCTAGGAATTCCCCTGATTTTTTTATCTCTTATTTTACCCTGACTCCTCTACCCAACCGCGCCCAACCGCTGATTGACTAGCCGTCTCCTAACACTACAAAACTGACTTATTCTTCGAACAGCTGCTCAACTAATAGCCCCAATTAACCAGCAAGGACAAAAATGGGCCGTGATCCTTACATCACTAATACTCTTCCTTATCTCTATTAACCTCTTAGGACTTCTCCCCTATACCTTCACGCCCACAACCCAACTATCGATAAACATGGGCTGGGGTGTACCAATATGACTTGCAACAGTTTTAATTGGGCTACGCAATCAACCAACCACATCTATTGGGCACCTTCTCCCAGAGGGCACCCCAAATCTACTAATTCCCGCACTCGTTGTAATTGAAACAATTAGTTTGTTTATTCGCCCCCTTGCTCTGGGTGTTCGACTAACCGCAAATTTAACTGGAGGACACCTACTGATACAACTTATCGCTACAGCTGCCTTCTTTGGGGCCTCAGTAATACCAACAATTGCTCTATTACCCTACACAATCCTCTTCCTACTTACAATTCTAGAATTAGCCGGCGCAATAATCCAAGCATATGTTTGTGCTCTATTACTAACTCTATATTTACAAGAAAACATTTATGGCCCACCAAGCACACGCCTCTCATATAGGAGACCCAAGCCCATGGCCCCTAACTGGAGCAACAGCCGCTCTTCTAATAACATCCGGCCTTGCCATTTGATTCCACTATCATACTGTTATCTTATTAACAATTGGCCTAATTCTTACACTTCTCACAATATATCAATGATGACGAGATGTTGTTCGAGAGGGGACTTTTCAAGGTCATCACACAGCCCCCGTACAAAAAGGACTACGCTACGGAATAATTTTATTCATTACATCCGAAGTCCTATTCTTTTTTGGCTTTTTTTGAGCATTCTACCACTCTAGTTTAGCCCCCACCCCAGAACTAGGGGGGTGCTGACCACCAACAGGTATTGTTCCACTAGACCCATTTGAAGTTCCACTACTAAATACTGCAGTTCTTCTAGCCTCCGGGGTTACAGTAACATGGGCTCATCACAGCTTAATAGAAGGAAACCGCAAAGAAACAACTCAAGCCTTAATTTTTACCGTCTTACTCGGCCTCTATTTTACAGCCCTTCAAGCCATGGAATATTATGAGGCCCCCTTCACGATTGCTGACAGTGTCTACGGCGCCACCTTTTTTGTAGCCACCGGCTTTCATGGACTCCATGTTATTATTGGTTCCACATTCCTTCTAATTTGTCTTCTGCGACAAGCACAATATCACTTTACCTCGAACCACCACTTCGGGTTTGAAGCCTCCGCCTGGTACTGACATTTCGTTGATGTCGTATGGCTGTGTCTCTATGTTTCAATCTATTGATGAGGCTCATGCTTTTCAAGTATTAATTAGTACAAGTGACTTCCAATCATTTAGACTTGGTGAAAATCCAAGGAAAGGCAAATGAATCTTTTAATTGTCATAATTATCTCCACCGCCCTCCCAATTATTCTTATACTGCTTGGATTTTGACTACCAAACCTTAACCCAGACAATGAAAAAGTTTCTCCTTACGAATGTGGCTTTGATCCATTAGGCTCAGCCCGTCTACCTTTTTCACTAAAATTTTTTTTAGTCGCTATCTTATTTTTACTGTTTGATCTAGAAATTGCCATCCTTCTACCACTTCCCTGGGCCCTTCAATATGATACCCCAACCACTGCCTTTCTAATTGCACTCTTGATTTTAATTTTACTAACACTAGGCCTCATTTATGAATGACTTCAAGGAGGACTAGAGTGGGCAGAATGGGTAATTAATCTAAAAAAGATAATTGATTTCGACTCAATAAATTGTGGTTAAATTCCACAATTGCCCTATGACCCCAACACTTTTTTCTATTGTTTCTGCATTTTACTCCAGTCTAATAGGCCTCGCCCTTAATCGATCACACCTAATTCTTGCCCTTTTATGCCTGGAGGGAGCAATACTTTCAGTCTTTCTTATACTCTCCATGTGATCAGCCTTCCAAGGACCCTACTCAATCGCAGGCACCCCATTAATTTTACTCGCCTTAGCTGCCTGTGAAGCAGGCACGGGCCTGGCACTGATAGTCGCCACAGCACGAACTCATGGGACCGACCATCTAAAAAGCTTAAATCTTCTACAATGCTAAAAATTTTAATTCCAACAATCATACTGATTCCCACAACCTGACTAATTTCCCTGCCCCTCCTCTGAACCATGCCCCTAATTTATACCACACTAATCGCCTGCGCTAGCCTGTCTTTTCTGAAATGGAACTCAATCTCTGGCTGGTCATTTATTAATCTCTATATAACAATTGACTCAATTTCCGCCCCTCTTCTAGTTTTATCTTGTTGACTTCTCCCACTTATAATTTTAGCTAGCCAAAACCACATGCTACATGAACCCCTCCAACGCCAGCGAGTATACTTAATTCTCTTAATAATTTTACAAACTTTTTTACTCTTAACATTTATGGCCTCAGAACTTATTATATTTTATGTGATATTTGAAGCTACCCTGATCCCCACCCTAATTATTATTACTCGCTGAGGGAATCAAGCAGAGCGCCTCCAAGCCGGAACATACTTTTTATTCTATACTCTCGCAGGCTCTCTCCCACTTCTTATCGCTCTTCTTCTAATTAACAAAAATATAATAACCTCATCAATTGTTCTACTAAACTTTTTTTCTACAGACTTTTCATCAAATTCCTATGCCTCAACCCTCTGATGGGCTGCCTCTCTCTTTGCATTTCTAGTTAAAATACCCCTCTACGGAGTTCACTTATGACTTCCTAAAGCCCATGTAGAAGCCCCAATTGCTGGCTCCATAGTCCTGGCTGCAATTCTTCTAAAACTTGGAGGGTACGGAATATTGCGGATAATCCCGATTCTCCCCCCACTAGCCAAACCATTAATTTACCCATTTATTATCCTAGCCCTCTGGGGCATCATTATAACCGGAATAATCTGCTTACGCCAATCTGATTTAAAATCGCTAATCGCTTACTCTTCCGTAAGCCACATAGGCTTAGTAATTTCAGGAATTCTTATTCAAACCCCATGAGGCCTTACTGGGGCAATCACACTTATAATTGCCCACGGACTCACCTCATCCCTCCTGTTCTGCCTTGCTAACACAAATTACGAACGTACCCACAGTCGAACTATACTTTTAGCCCGAGGAATACAAACTATTCTTCCCCTCTTTGGTCTATGATGACTTCTAGCAAATCTTACTAATCTTGCTCTTCCCCCATCTATTAACCTTATAGGAGAACTACCTATTATTATAGCAACATTTAATTGGGCAGGACTAACCATTCTACTAACAGGTATCGGCACCTTAATCACAGCAACCTACTCCCTGTATATGTATATAATGACCCAGCACGGCCAAATTTCCCCCCAAACAACCATAATAGAGCCTGCCCACACACGAGAGCATCTTCTTATTTCCCTACATCTTATCCCCTCCTTTCTCTTGATTATAAAACCGGAACTGATCTGAGGCTGATTCTGCTGCAAATATAGTTTAACAAAAACATTAGGTTGTGGACCTAAAAACAGGGGTTAAAGTCCCCTTATTCGCCGAGGGGGGTCGGGGACATTAAGGCCTGCTAAGCCCTACCTCCACAGTTCAACTCCGTGGCCCACTCAGCTTTTAAAGGAAAAAAGTTATCCACTGGCCTTAGGAGCCACTTCTCTTGGTGCAACTCCAAGTAAAAGCTATGACCCAACAATCAGTAATATTGTCCTCATCCCTATTAATTTTTTTTATCCTCCTAGCCCCCCTGGCACTGGCCCTAGTCCCCTCACTAATTACCCCCCATTGGCATAAATTTTACGCAAAATCTGCCGTAAAACTCGCCTTTTTTATTAGTCTCCTTCCTCTCTTTCTTTTTATAGACCAAGGCATCGAAATTGTCTCAACAAATTACCAATGAATAGCTATTAATTCATTTACCTTCAACATTGCATTCAAATTCGATTTTTTATCAATTACTTTTATGTCCATCGCCCTATTTGTAACCTGGTCTATTCTTGACTTTGCAGCCTGGTATATACATGAAGATCCTTACATCAACCAATTTTTCAAATATCTTCTACTGTTTTTAACAGCAATAATAGTATTAACATCAGCAAATAACCTATTTCAACTATTTATCGGATGGGAGGGAGTTGGAATTATATCATTCTTACTTATTGGCTGGTGATACGGGCGAGCCGATGCTAACACCGCCGCCCTTCAAGCAGTACTTTATAACCGAATTGGAGACATTGGTCTAATTCTCGCAATTTCCTGATTCACCACAAATTTTAATACCCTTGACATTCAACAACTATTTATCCTTAATACTAATGAATCCTCGATTATCCCTCTACTCGGCCTAATTTTAGCAGCAACAGGCAAGTCAGCACAATTCGGGCTTCACCCCTGGCTCCCTGCAGCTATAGAAGGCCCAACCCCAGTTTCCGCCCTATTACACTCAAGCACGATAGTCGTAGCAGGTATTTTTCTGCTCCTGCGTCTTCACCCACTACTCCAAAATAACGAAACCGCCCTAACACTTTGTCTTCTTCTGGGTGCAATTACCACTGTATTTACAGCCACATGTGCCTTAACACAAAACGACATCAAAAAGATTGTGGCATTTTCAACATCCAGCCAACTAGGCCTAATAATAGTTACAATCGGACTAAACCAACCCCTCCTAGCCTTTCTACACATCTGTACACATGCTTTTTTTAAAGCAATACTCTTTTTATGCTCTGGCTCAATTATCCATAATTTAAATAATGAACAAGATATCCGAAAAATGGGAGGACTTAATATAGCCCTCCCAATAACAACATCCTGCCTCCTCATTGGAAGTCTTGCCCTCTCAGGAGGCCCATTTCTTGGCGGATTCTTTTCCAAGGACGCAATCATTGAGGCAATAAACTCATCCTTCCTAAACGCCTGAGCCCTTACTTGGACTTTAATCGCCACCTCCTTTACCGCTGCCTACAGTCTCCGCATTATTTTTTACGTCTCAATAAATTTTCCACGATACCCAGCCCTGACCCCAATTTTAGAGGCCCAACAAGCTTCCACCCCTATTATACGTCTTGCCATTGGAAGTGTAGTTGCAGGTTTCCTGTTAATTCTCAATATCCCTCCGCCCCCCCCACAAGTTATAACTATGCCCACCTCCGCCAAACTAGCCGCCATCGGGGTTACTATTGTTGGGCTCTTTACAGCAGCAGAACTATCTAACATCACTAATAAACAACTCAAAACTTTTCCATATCTTACTCCTTATAACTTTTCAAACATATTGGCATATTTTCAATCCACCACACACCGACTGTTCCCAACGCTAAACCTAAAATGAGCCCAACTTCTAGCCACCCATTTAATTGATGTTATTTGACTCGAAAAATCAGGAGCCAAATCAAGCATAAAAATCAACACAACATTCTCAACCTTCATCACCAACTCCCAACAAGGAATAATCAAAACCTACCTTACACTATTTTTTATGTCTACCGCCACTTTCCTTATATTTCTTCTACTCAATAGGACGTATTGCCCCTCGAACCCCCCCACGAGTTACTTCAAGTACTACAAATAATGCTAATAATAACGACCACCCCACCAGCACAAGAATAAAACCACCACATCAGTATATTCCGCCCACTCCACTAAGTTCCCCTAAAATCGTACCCCCCAAAAAAGATGCACTATCAAATACATCCCATCCCCCCACCACAGCTCACCCAATTCCAACACCAGCCCCTAAAAGTAGTAAGCTGTATAACAAGACCGATCAGTCTTCCCACCCCCCTGGGTAAGGCTCTGCAGCTAAAGCCGCAGAGTACCCAAAAACAACTAATATCCCCCCAAGATAGATTAAAAATAAGATCAACGATAGGAAAGAGTTTCCTAATCAAATTAAAATTCCACATCCAATCCCTGCCCCAAAAACTAACCCCAACGCTGCAAAATAGGGTGCCGGATTTGATGCTACCCCAATTAAACTCACTAAGAACCCCACCAAAAGGGTAAAAAAAATAAAACTCATAATTCCCGCCCGGACTTCAACCAAGACTAATAACTCGAAAAACTACCGTTGTAATTCAACTACAGGAACTAATGGCAACAAATATCCGAAAAACTCACCCGCTCCTTAAAATCGTAAACAACTCCCTAATTGACCTGCCAACCCCATCAAACATTTCAGCATGATGAAACTTCGGCTCACTTCTTGGATTCTGCCTTATTACTCAAATTCTCACAGGATTATTCTTAGCTATACACTACACTGCTGACACCTCAACAGCCTTCTCATCTATCGCACACATCGCCCGCGACGTAAACTATGGCTGGCTCCTGCGCAACATTCACGCAAACGGAGCATCCATATTTTTTATTTGCATCTACATCCACATTGGTCGTGGAATTTATTACGGATCCTTCCTATATACAGAGACCTGAAATATCGGAGTAGTTCTTTTTCTTTTAACTATAATAACTGCATTCGTAGGCTACGTTCTCCCGTGAGGTCAAATATCCTTCTGGGGTGCCACAGTCATCACTAATCTCCTCTCAGCCGTCCCATACCTAGGAGATACCCTAGTTCAATGGATTTGGGGCGGATTTTCTGTAGACAACGCCACCCTCACCCGATTCTTCGCTTTTCACTTCCTTCTCCCCTTCATCATCTCTGCAATAACCGCCGCACACTTTTTATTCCTCCACGAAACAGGCTCAAATAACCCAACAGGATTAAACTCTAACCTAGACAAAATCTCGTTCCACCCGTATTTTACTATAAAAGACCTTTTAGGGTTCCTAATACTTGCTTCTTTTCTCTGCCTATTAGCCCTATTTTCTCCTAATCTTCTAGGGGACCCAGAAAATTTTACCCCGGCTAATCCACTTGTCACCCCAACCCACATCAAGCCAGAGTGATACTTCCTCTTTGCATATGCAATTCTGCGCTCCATCCCAAATAAACTTGGAGGCGTACTAGCACTTATAGCGTCGATCCTTATTCTTTTTATCATTCCGTTTCTTCACCGAGCAAAACAACGCACTATATCATACCGACCCCTTTCTCAATTCATATTTTGGCTGCTAACAGCAGATATACTTATTCTCACATGAATCGGCGGTCAGCCTGTAGAACACCCATTTATTCTAATTGGCCAAATTGCTTCAGCTACCTATTTTCTTCTCTTTCTACTACTCTTCCCCCTCATCACCTCACTTGAGAACAAACTTCTCTATAAATACTGCTATGGTAGCTTAATATAAAGCATCGGCCTTGTAAGCCGGAGAATGGAGGCTAACGCCCCTCCCCATCGCCCCTCAGAAAGAAGAGAATTTAACTCCCACCGCCGGCTCCCAAAGCTGATGTTCTTTTTTAAACTACCTTCTGGTATTGCATAACTGGTATGTAGGCAATCTGCCTATATATCCGTTGTGCATTTTTTAATCTCCACAGGAGTACTAACTATGTATATCGTACATTAACCTCTTGTCCACTACTGTACTAACCATGTATGATCATACATTCACTGCAATAGTACTAGCTATGTATATCGTACATAACTCTCTCTTCCGCCACTATACTATCATCTATATTCGTGCATCCTTTGCAGCCTCCATTAATCCTGATACTATCTATCCGTGACTAGGTATATAACTCACGTCCAATGTACGCTACACTGAGTAAACCAACATTACTTTGAAGGACGATACTTTGCATTCTTCTTAGACACTGATCACTTGGTTAATACTCATTCTTATCTTATCTACTGATCTGGTTGATTGATTACGTTAGATGGCACATGACCCTCCGAACTGTGGTTTCTGACTACCCTATTTTAAACCAAATCTATGGTCATCTTAATCCCAGATCTGGTCAGTTTTCACTTTTTCCAAGGCCTCTGGCTAATGCTTTAGTCGTTAGATGGCCCATGGCATGGACATAACTGTGGTGTCATACTACTGGTTTTTCTTTTTTCGGGGGAGAAATTGAAGCTACTCAACACACGGATGTACACCCCATTACTGTTGATTGGACTGTCGTTCCATAATATTTTCATTGTAATATCGTTTACCTTCAACTGATTGATCGGTTATATCTCTGGAATCTGGCACATATTATCAATTCTTAAGTACATATTATTATCATATTTCACAGTGAACATAATGTAAGTGACATATTATTAAGACTATAGATATTAATTTAATGTAAACTTTCATTTCACCTTGAAGATGAAAATTGGACTAGCAAAAAAAATCACTAAAAAATTGGGGTTAGTCCGAGAGTTTGGGTTAATCGCGAAACGACGACGAAGTGATACAGAATTTCTAATAACGGCTTTTGGTCACAAACCCCCCTACCCCCCTTTACCGAAAAACACTCGTAAACCCCCGAAACCGAGCCTCCGCTAAAGAGAATTTTTAACCGTAATAAATTGCAAAATGTTCCAAAATTTTTTTCTGACCCCAATTAATTGGTATTAATGCGTAACACATGTATACAACTGTGTCCCCTAGAGTCTATGTCCTGGATTGAGAACATCCTAGACATACTAAACGACCTAAAATTAGGTG